CCTGTATATTGTCTTTTTCGTTCCATGTTGCAATATAAGCTTATTATTTGATTATACGATACAAGGTTATACGAGAACGAATTCCTTATTTATAAACTATTTTCGATGAGAATTTGTATTTTAATTGAAAAAAAAAATCTTTCTATATAGATAGATATTGAAGTGCTATCTCGGATTCAAAAAAAAAAAAAAAAAGAGAATCATTTCTTTCAATACTCACTTATTATTAGTTAACAATCCTAATCCTCATATGCTTAATTCTGATAGGAAATAAAATAGTAAAATAATTATTCATCGAATGACTATTCATCTATTGTATTTTCATCAAATAGGGGGCAGGAAGATTCTATGGAAAAATGGTGGTTCAATTCGATGTTGTCTAACGAGAAGTTAAAGTTAGAACATAGGTATGGTTTAAGTAAATCAATGGAAAGTCTTGATGCTATTGGCCATACCAGTGGAAGTGATGAACCCCTTCTAAATGATACGGAGAAAAATTGGAGTGATAGTGTTAGTTATAGTTTCAGTAATGTTGATTATTTATTTGGTATCAGGGATATTTGGAGTTTGATCTCTGATGACACTTTTTTAGTTAGGGATAGTAATGGTGACAGTTATTCCGTATATTTTGATATTGAAAATCATAGTTTTGAGATTGACAATGATAGTTCTTTTCTGAGTGAATTAGAAGGTTTTTTTTCTAGTTTTTTGAATAGGGGGTCTAAGAGAAACAATCACTACTATTATCATTACATGTATGATACTCAATCTAGTTGGACTAATCACATTAATAGTTGCATTAATAGTTATCTTCGTTTTGAAGTCAGTATTAATAGTTCCATTTCAGGTGGTACTGACAATTACAGTGACAGTTACATTTATAGTTTCATTTGTACTGAAAATGTAAGTGGTAGTGAAAGTGGAAGTTTTAGTATAAGAACTCGTAATAATGGCAGTGATTTCAATATAAGAGGAAGATCTAATGATTTCGATATAAATAAAAAATACAGACATTTATGGGTTCAATGCGAAAATTGTTATGGATTAAATTATAAAAAACTTCTTAGGTCAAAAATGAATATTTGTGAACAGTGTGGATATCATTTGAAAATGAGTAGTTCAGATAGAATCGAACTTTCGATTGATTCGGGCACTTGGGATCCTATGGATGAAGATATGGTTTCTATGGACCCCATTCAATTTCATTCAGAAGAGGAACCTTATAAAGATCGTATCGATTCTTATCAAAGAAAGACAGGTTTAACTGAAGCTGTTCAAACAGGCATAGGTCAACTAAACGGTATTCCCGCAGCAATTGGGGTTATGGATTTTCAGTTCATGGGAGGTAGTATGGGATCTGTAGTAGGTGAGAAAATCACTCGTTTGATTGAGTATGCTACTAATCGATCTCTACCTGTCATTATTGTGTGTGCTTCTGGAGGAGCACGCATGCAAGAAGGAAGTTTGAGCTTGATGCAAATGGCTAAAATATCTTCTGCTTCATATGATTACCAATCCACTAAAAAGTTATTCTATGTACCAGTCCTTACATCTCCTACAACCGGTGGAGTAACAGCCAGTTTTGGTATGTTGGGAGATATCATTATTGCTGAACCTAATGCGTACATTGCATTTGCGGGTAAAAGAGTAATTGAACAAACATTGAATAAGACAGTACCCGATGGTTCACAAGCGGCTGAGTATTTATTCCATAAAGGCTTATTCGACCCAATCGTACCACGTAATCCTTTAAAAGGTGTTCTAAGTGAGTTATTTCAGCTCCATGGTTTCTTTCCCTTGAATCAAAATTCAAAAAATTAAAGTATAGCACTAGATTCAGTTATTTTGTTTGTAGTGAACAAGTATTTAGTTCATCATAATAAAAAAACTAAGAAAAATGTTCTTTGGTGATATAAGTTACACTTTCTAGTAAGAGTCAGAAGTTTCGGATAATTTTTTTTCTTCCGGATCCAGATCTATTTTTTATCTTACCCCTATTCATGATTAGGTATTATGAACCTCTATCAACAGGATAAAATAAAAAAGTGAATTTCTCTTTCCGAGGAATTCTAATTTGGGGAAATAAAAAGAAATATCAAATATGGAAATGAAATAAAATAATTTCTACATCTATCGCATTTTTACTATGAATCCCTGTTTGTTGGATCCTATTATTTAGAGTCGCGAATTCATAATGAACTTCATTTTCATAAGAAAACTCCTTATTAGATTAGAAAGAAAGATAGAAAGAACATAAGGATGGGAGAAGAAGAATAATAAAATTTGTAAAAGAAGATTACCCTATTTATATTCGTGTAGAAAGATGAATAGGTACACTTAATTTAGTTCTACATTTTTGCACTTATTATCTATCCTTTTTTTTCTTTAAATTTAATATTTTAATATTATTTTTATATTTCCAATTTCTATTTTAATATAAATATATTATTTAGAAATCATATATTTATATATACTTAATTGTTTATATATACTTAGTAGTATAATATTATATAAAATACAATAGTCAATATTACCTAATATTACTTATAATAGATATACTTATCATATCATAAGATATCTTTCTAATAGATACAAATATATAGATACAAATATTAAATCGAGGCACCCATTCTATGACAGATCTCAACTTACCCTCTTTTTTTGTGCCTTTAGTGGGCCTAGTATTTCCGGCAATTGCAATGGCTTCTTTATCTCTTCATGTCCAAAAAAATAAGATTGTCTAGATCCAATGGGACCAAATCCTATCAATTTATTTCAACACTGTATCATAATACAGATATTTTTTTAGTGCAATATGGTACGATATGTGGCTCTTTCCACACACAAATGAAAGAACTGTTATGTATGCGGATACATGCTATCCGCATAAATGCATGTATATATATATATAGCTGGTTAAAAATGGATCAGTAAATATTTTTAATAGAAAGTCAATGTATCTAACCAATTACTCCACATCAGAATAGTGCTAGTTGATGAAAGTTACTTCGGGATCAAGAAAGGTAAAGTCAAATTTGGGTTATTCTCTCAATTCCAATCGAATGCAACTGGATCTAGTATAGTATGAATTGGCGATCAGAACATATATGGATAGAACTTATAAGGGGGTCTCGAAAAACAAGTAATTTTTGCTGGGCCTGTATCCTTTTTTTAGGTTCACTAGGATTCTTAGCGGTTGGAACTTCCAGTTATCTTGGTAGGAATCTGATATCCATATTTCCATCCCAGCAAATTATTTTTTTTCCACAAGGAATCGTGATGTCTTTTTACGGGATCGCAGGTCTGTTCGTTAGCTCCTATTTGTGGTGCACAATTTTGTGGAATGTAGGTAGTGGTTATGACCGATTCGATAGAAAAGAAGGAATTGTGTGCATTTTTCGTTGGGGATTTCCTGGAATAAATCGTCGCATCTTCCTTCGCTTCCTTATGAGAGATATCCAATCAATCAGAATTGAGGTTAAAGAGGGTCTTTATCCTCGTCGTGTCCTTTATATGGAAATCAGAGGTCAAGGGGCCATTCCCTTGACTCGTACTGATGAGAATTTTACTCCACGAGAAATTGAACAAAAAGCTGCCGAATTGGCCTATTTCTTGGGCGTACCAATTGAAGTATTTTGAAATGAATTGAACACAATAAAGAATAAATGTTTTCTCGGCATGGGGGAAGGAACTTGCTAATTCCTTTTTTAATACAATTGAAGTCTTTTTGGAATGTTCATTTGAACAAAACATGTTAGATTATTCTATTTCCTCCTTCCTTTGTCGTGGCGACTCCCATAGAATAAACCAAAAAAGCAGGAGGGCGTATATGGAATAACTATAATAAACTATACTATAATAAAGAAGAAAATTAAGAAAAGAAGAAATTTTTGTATACCATTTGTATACCAAAAGTATTTCGTATGCGTATGGATCCCAACTCAATTCTTTTCTACTAGAAAATTTCTACTAGAAAAAAGGCTAATCTAAGGCTAATATAATAAGTAGGGATTCATCAAATATATCCGAAGATTTATTTCGTAATACGGAATTCATCTCATCTTTTTAGGCCCAAAAGATGATAACTTTTTTCCTTGGTTGTGGCTAGGCGGTGAAACATTTCGAAATAATTAACTGAGGGGGGTTTTCGTTTCTAAATCCGATTCATTATTTTTAGTGGGTTTTCGAGTATTCATAGAAAGGAACAAATGAAGATGAAATTGCTTCGAATTTGCCCAATTGAGATATCTAGGAATAATATTGATTTTGCATTTTTATCCGAAAAGGGCGAATCCTTATCCCATTTCTATATTCCTTCTAGATCCAAGAACTAAACTCAATTTTGACACAAAAATTGGAATGAATAGACCCATAGGTTCAATACCTTGTTATAGAACTCGTGCTTCAGAGAAATATCATATAGAGTCAACGAATGAAGCAGGTTCATTAACGATTCAATTCACAGATAAAAAATGAAAAAAAAGAAAGCATTGCCTTCTTTCCCATATCTTGTATCTATAGTATTTTTGCCCTGGTGGGTCTCTCTCTCATTTAATAAATGTCTGGAACTTTGGGTTACAAATTGGTGGAATACCGGGCAATCCAAAACTCTCTTGAATATCATTCAAGAGAAAAACGTTCTAGAAAGATTCATAGAATTAGAAGAACTCTTTCTGTTGGACGAAATGATAAAGGAGTACCCGGAGACACATATACAAAAACTTCGTATAGGAATACACAAGGAAACGATACAATTGGTCAAAACACACAATGAATATCATCTCCATATCATTTTGCATTTCTCGACAAATATAATCTCTTTCGCTATTCTAAGTGGTTATTTTATTTTGGGTAATGAGGAACTTGTTATTCTTAATTCTTGGGTTCAGGAATTCCTCTATAACTTAAGTGACACAATAAAAGCTTTTTCGATTCTTTTAGTTACTGATTTATGGATTGGATTTCACTCGACTCATGGTTGGGAACTAATAATTGGTTCGTTCTACAACGATTTTGGATTGGCTCATAACGATCAAATTATATCTGGTCTTGTTTCCACCTTTCCAGTTATTCTAGATACAATTGTGAAATATTGGATTTTCCATTATTTAAATCGTGTATCTCCTTCGCTTGTAGTCATTTATCATTCAATGAATGAATGAAGAACTCATTTGATCTCCTGATATCAATCAAATAAATCAGAATCTTTCTTCCTTTATAAAGAAACCATTTTGAATCTTACTTAATTCTTTATATTTTATTTCTACCAGTTCAAGGTATTCGTCCTATATTACAGTACAACTATTCCAGTACAATGACAGACTCGTGCATAGGGAACTTTACTAGTTCCCTATCTAATTTATTGTAGAAATTCCGAGATCCATGATTGGACATGCAAAATAGAAATACTTTTTCTTGGGTAAAGGAACAGATGACTCGATCCATTTCTGTATCGATCATGATATATGTAATAACTCGAGCATCCATTTCAAATGCATATCCCATTTTTGCGCAGCAGGGTTATGAAAACCCACGAGAAGCAACTGGACGAATTGTATGTGCTAATTGCCATTTAGCTAATAAGCCCGTGGATATTGAAGTTCCGCAAGCTGTGCTTCCTGATACTGTATTTGAAGCAGTTGTTCAAATTCCTTATGATATGCAACTGAAACAAGTTCTTGCTAATGGTAAAAAAGGGGGTTTGAATGTGGGTGCTGTTCTTATTTTACCCGAGGGATTCGAATTAGCCCCCCCCGATCGTATTTCTCCTGAGTTGAAAGAAAAGATAGGAAATCTGTCTTTTCAGAGTTATCGTCCCAATAAAAAAAATATTCTTGTGATAGGTCCTGTTCCGGGTCAGAAATATAGTGAAATCGTCTTTCCCATTCTTTCCCCCGACCCTGCTACAAAGAAAGACGTTCACTTCTTAAAATATCCCATATATGTGGGTGGGAACAGAGGAAGGGGTCAGATTTATCCTGATGGTAGCAAGAGTAACAATACAGTCTATAATGCTACATCAGCAGGTATAGTAAGCAAAATAGTACGTAAAGAAAAGGGAGGATATGAAATAACCATAGTTGATGCATCGGATGGACGTCAAGTGGTTGATATTATACCTCCAGGACCAGAACTTCTTGTTTCAGAGGGTGAACCCATTAAGCTTGATCAACCATTAACAAGCAATCCCAATGTAGGAGGGTTTGGTCAGGGAGATGCAGAAATAGTGCTTCAAGATCCATTACGCGTCCAAGGCCTTTTGTTCTTCTTCGCATCTGTTATTTTGGCACAAGTTTTTTTGGTTCTTAAAAAGAAACAGTTTGAAAAAGTTCAATTGTACGAAATGAATTTTTAGGTCCAGAGATTCCTTAACATTTGGTAAAAAGTGCCAATTTTTTGTCCATCGATACAATTATGTATGATCAAAAAATTCTGTAAATCCTTTTGCTTGCTTTGTTTATACTCTTTTTGTTTTGCAGAACGCCTGGAATTCATTACTTGTATTCCATTTTAGTAATAAACAATAGGCATACAAACAAATACAAAAGAAGAGAATACAAGGCAAGGATGGTAAAAATGAAAGGAACAAATACTTTTAGGAAGGATTACTAGTCTTCCTAATCTTCTATTCGACGCAAGACGACACAAGAAAACGGGTGAAAATTCCTTTTTCTTGTGTCGTCTTGTATCAAAATAATAATTATTTTTTTTTTCCTGTTCATCAAAGATTACTATTCCTTTCCTTCTTTTCCGGGTCTATCGGAACTCCTTTGTTTAGATTCATAAGAAGTAGTGGACAAACAAAGGAAAAAAAGGATTATGGGTGAATAAGTTATTGAGCAAATAGAATTTATTCACTTATTCAATATCTTCACTTATTCAATATAAGTTAAACTTCTAACTTAGAGAAATTATTCAAACAAAAAAGACTGTTCCGGTTGAAAGGCGGATTTGATTTTTACGAATATCCAAATCTTTATTTATTATATGATCAGATATATGATCAGAGTTTTGATTTTATTTTTAGAGTAGTTTTGATTAAGGTTCTATTAGTTTAGTCTAGAAATGATTTGCAGGATGTCTCATCCCTAGAAATCAATATAATTATTATATTGGATTATAGATAAAATCGATTGATTCGTTCTTTCTTCTTGCTTCCAGTTAATATTTTGGGGGAAGGGTAGGGACTATGAATCAACCGCTAGATTCAATTGTTCACAAACATCATTAAGAAACAAAAGAATAGAGTGGTTTGAAACATCAGAGCAAAGGATCCTTTTTGTCATTTCTACAAAACAAATATAATATTTTGATTATGCTGACTGGATAACTAACCAATTTGTAGGTTATGGAATAGATCAAAGTCTCATTATAAGAGTAAGAACTCCGCGGGCCCTTTCCGCTCTAATCAGACAAAGGAGGGTAAGGACCCGCTAAGTTCTTACTTTTTCATGTCTACAACCCAGCTCATCCGATTACTAGAGAGATGAACCCAACCCA